ACGGTAACTCTGAAAGGATAGATTTACCGTCCTTTCTTTCACCTCGGGAGAAATACGATCGGGGGGGGCTAATTCAAATCCTTCGGGTAAAATAAGAACAGCTCCCACATTCAAAGCCCCCTTTTTCCCATTAGCAAGAACTTGTTTCAGTTGCATATCATAAGGGATTCGAACAACTGCTTCAAATACAGTATCAGGAAGTACAGTTTGCGGAACTTCAATATCCACGGGCTTATTAGCTAAATGGCAATTTGCACATACAATTCGTCCAGTTGCTTCACGCGGATTTTCATAACCCTGCTGCGCAAAAATGGGATATGCATTTGAAATAGATACCCGAGTTATTACATATATCATGATTGATACAGAAATGGATCGAGTCATCTGTTCCTTTACCCAAGAAAAAATATTTCTATTTTGCATGGTTCAATCATTGATCCCAGAATTTCTACAATAAATTAGAAAGGTAACTAATTAGTGTAGTTCCCTATCCACGAGTCTGCCATTGTACTGGAATAATTGTACTAGAATATGGGACGAATACCTTGAACAGGTATAAGTATAAATAAAGAATAAGTAAGATTGAAAATACTTTCTTTATTCTTTAAACACGAAGAAACATTCTTATTTGATTGATATCAAGAGACCAAATGAGTTCTTTATTCGTTGATTGAATGATAAATGACTACAAGCGAAGGAGATACACGATTTAAATAATGGAAGATCCAATATTTCACAATTGTATCTAGAATAACTGGAAAAGTGGAAACAAGACCGGATATAATTTTATCGTTATGAGCCAATCCAAAATCGTTGTAGACTGAACCAATCATAAGTTCCCAACCATGGGTTGAATGAAATCCGATCCATAAATCAGTAACTAAAAGAATTGAAAAAGCTTTTATTGTGTCACTCAAGTTATACAGGAATTCCTGAACCCAAGAATTAAGAATAACAAGTTCTTCATTACCCAGAATACAATAACCACTTAGAATAGCGAAACAGATTATATTTGTCGATAAATTAAAAATGATATGGAGATTATACTCATCGTGTGTTTTGACTAATTGTACTGTTTCCTTGTGTATTCCTATACGAAGCTTTTGTATCTGTGTTTCAGGGTATTCCTTTATCATTTCGTCCAAGAGGAATAGTTCTTCTAATTCTATAAATTTTTCTAGAATCCTTTTCTCTTGAATATCATTCAAGAAAGTTTCGGATTGCCGGGTATTCCACCAATTTATAACCCAAGGTTCCAGACTTTTATTAAATGAAAGAGAGACCCACCAGGGCAAAAATACTATGGATACAAGATATGGGAGGGAAGTCAATGATTTTTTTTTTTTTTCATTTTTTATCCATAAATTGTTAATGAATCCGCTGCATTCGTGGATTTTATCAGATATTTATCTGAACACAGATTCTATAACTAAGGTATCGTATCGAACCAATGAATTTATTCCCATTTTTGTGTCAAAATTTAGTCCTTGTATTTAGAAAATATTGAGATATCTCCATGTATTTAGAAAATATTGAGATATCTCCATTGGGTAAATTCCAACTAATTTCATCTCCATTTGTTATTTGATCCTATCAATGAATACTCGAAAATCCACTAGAAGTAACGAATATGATTTGGATTTCGAAACAAAAAATGCCTTCTCGGATAATTATTTCGAAATGTTTCACCACCTAACCACAGTCCAGGAATAATGTAACCTATAAATTCGAAATATTGGGTCTAAAAAGATGAATTCTGTATTACAAAATAAATGTTCGAATATGTTTGATGAATGCATACTTAATTAGACTTTTTATTTTTATTAGTATAAATTATATAAAATTTTATTTAGTATAAATTCTAAATTAGGGGCTCCCTGCGCATAAAAAAGGGGTTTTGGTATAGAAAAAATAGATTTTTATTAGAATTTAGTTGTTCCATATAAAAATAAAATCTCCCACTTTTGTTTTATTCCATGTGGGTTTACCCGCTAACAGAAGGGAGAAATCAAATCTAATATGTTTTAATCAAATAAGTTTTTTGAATAAACTTCAATTGTATTAAAAAGGGAATTAGCAAGTCCCCTCCCTCATACTGAGAAAACATTAAATTCTTCATTTCAAAATACTTCGATTGGTACACGCAAGAAATAGGCTAATTCGGCAATTTTTTGTTCAATTTCTCGTGGAGTAAGATTCTCATCAGTGCCAGTCAAGGGAACCGCCCCTTGGCCTCTTATTTCCATATAAAGGACACGACGAGGATAAAGACCCTCTTTAACCTCCATTCTGATGGATTGAATATCTCTCATAAGGAAACGAAGGAAAATGCGACGATTTATTCCAGGAAATCCCCAACGAAAAATACAAACAATTCCTTCTTTTCTATCAAATCGGTCATAACCACTACCTACATTCCACGCAATTGTACACCACAAATAGGAGCTAATAAATAGACCTGCGATCCCATAAAAAGACATTATGATTCCTTGCGGAAAAAAAAATATTTGCTGAGATGGAAATATGGATATAAGATTCCTACCGAGATAACTGGAAGTTCCAACCACTAAGAACCCTAATGAACCTAAAAAAAGGCTACAGGCCAAAAAAAAATTACTTGTTTTTCGAGACCCCGTTATAAGTTCTATCCAGATATGCTCTGATCGCCAGTTCATACTATACTTACTATATTAAGGTTGTATTCGATTGGAATTGAGAGAATAACCCAAATGAATTTGACTTTACTTTTCTTGACCCCCAAGTAACTCTCATCAACTAGCACTATTTTGACGGGAACTATTAGGAGTAATTAGTTAGATAAATTGACTTTATATTTAAAACTATTCGCCGATACATTTTTAACCAGCTATACCCATATATAATCTGCATTTATGTAGATATCGTGTATCCGTATGCATATGAGTCTCTCATTTGTGTTCGGAAAGAGCCACATATCGTACCATATTAGACTAAATAAATATGTGTATTATGATCCAGTGTTGAAATAAATTGATGAGATTTGCTCTCATCGAATCTAGACAATCTTATTTTCTTGGACATGAAGAAATAAAGAAGCCATTGCAATTGCCGGAAATACTAGGCCCACTAAAGGCACAAAAATAGAGGGTAGATCTGTCATAGAATGGGTGCCTCAATTTAATATTTGTATTTTAAAGATATCTTATGATAAGTATATCTAATATAAATAATATTAAGTAGTTAATAAGTGCAAGGAATATAGACCTGAATTAAGTGTACCTAATTCATCGTTCTACATAAATATGTATGATAATTCACTTTAATATAAAAAACTTTCCTATTCTTCTTCTTCCATCCTTTTTGATTCTTTCTATTTTTTTTTTTTTTACTAAGGGTATTTAAGAGTTTATTATGAGTTCGCGACTTTCACTAATCGAATCCAACAAAGCAAACGGTAACTCGATTCTATAATAAAAAATCAAAGTGAGGGTTCTTTCACTCCTTTCTATAATATATCATATTTGAATCTTATATCTTATAATTAATATTAAGATTCAAATATGATATATTATTAATAAGATAATTAAGATATATTTATATTATTGTCTCTATTAAAATGAAATTGATACGTTAAGAAGGCCAAATAAAATTCTTTTTTTATTAATGTCTTCCCTTCCCCCAATTCCTCGGAAGGAGAAACTTAACTCTTTTATCTTTGTTTATCCTAATTGATTTATAAAGGATTCATGATTAGTAATCAGGAATTAGGGATAAGATAAAAAATAGAATAATCGATCTGGAGGAAAAAATAATAATTATCTAAAACTTCCGGCTCTTACTACAAGTGGAACTTATGTCACCAAAGAAAACACCACTCTTCTTAAACTTAAGTTTTTTTTTTTACGATGAACTAAATACTCGTTCGCTACAAATAATTCGATTGAATCGAGTGCTATACTTTAATATATTGAATTGTGATTCAGAGGAAAGAAACCGTGGAGCTGAAATAACTCACTCAGAACACCCCTTAAAGGATTACGTGGTACGATTGGGTCGAATAAGCCCTTATGGAATGAATACTCAGCCGCTTGTGAACCATCGGGTACTGTTTTATTCAATGTTTGTTCAATTATTCTCTTACCCGCAAATGCAATGTGGGCATTTGGTTCAGCAATAATGACATCTCCCAACATACCAAAACTGGCTGTTACTCCACCAGTTGTAGGAGATGTCAGGATTGATATATAGAATAACTTTTTATTTGATTGATAATCATATAAAGCAGAAGATATTTTAGCCATTTGCATCAAGCTCAAACTTCCTTCTTGCATGCGTGCTCCCCCAGAAGCACACACAATAATGACAGGTAAAGATCGATTAGTAGCATACTCGATCAAACGGGTGATTTTCTCGCCGACTACGGATCCCATACTACCTCCCATAAACTGAAAATCCATAACCCCAACTGCTATTGGAATACCATTTAGTTGACCTATGCCTGTTTGAACAGCTTCAGTTAAACCCGTTTTTCTTTGATAAAAATCAATACGATCTTTATAAGGTTCTTCCTCTGAATGAAATTCAATAGGGTCCATAGAGACCATCTCTTCATCCATAGGATTCCAAGTGCCCGAATCAATCAAAAGTTCGATTCTATCTGAACTACTCATTTTCAAATGATATCCACACTGTTCACAAATATTCATTTTTGACTTAAAAAATTTTTTATAATTTAATCCATAACAATTTTCGCATTGAACCCATAAATGTTTGTATCTTTGATTTATATCGAAATCATTAGACTCCTCTCTTATATTGAGATCGCTGCCATTATTACTAGTTTTTATACTCGAATTCCCACTTTCACTACTTTCAGTATAAATGAAACTATAATTATAACTATTACTGTAATAATCGGTATCACCTGAAATAGAACTATTAATACTAACTTCAAAATGAAGATAATTATTAATGCAACTATTAATGTGATTATTCCAACTAGATTGAGTATCATACATGTA